TGTTTACATGAGGGGGAACGTATTTACTAGTTATATCATCTGCAATCGCCTGAATTTCAAGACGTTCTTCGAACCAATCATACACTTTATTGAGATAGGTAAACCAAGGGTTCTCCCCCTCTGAGAACCGTATATAAGAATTTCATCTCGTACGGCTCAAACAGAAACACCAAACTGCTGGTTGGAACAGATATTTGTAATAAAAAAAAAATTAAAACTTTTTTTTTTAATCTTATGATTTGATTCCATTTTTTCTGAAAATACGAAAGAATAAAAATCTGAAAAGTTTTATTTTTTTTTTTGTTATAATGCCAAAATATCAAGTTGGCTCATTCGTGTTTATATTATTGATCATTACGGGCCTCTTGAATCTTCTATTTACCTATTTTTTTTTTTATTTGTGTGTAATGCGACGTTACTCTTGTTTTCTTTATTATTTATTGATAGGAATTCTCTTGTTAAGACCCTATGAATGAATTAAAACCTTAGATTCAGACTAGAACCACGATGATTCAATAAAACCTTCCAAAACAAAAGAAAAAAAAAGTTCAAAAATTCTCTGAGTAAGAACCTTTGGATCATTACTTATTCAATGACTAGATATAATAATAAATGCAAAGAAACGTTTATCCTTTAATCAAAAAAAGAATAACCGGGAGTTGGAAAGAATAAAAAAAAAAAATTGTTGATTTAGCACTTCTAACTCTTTTTTTGGAGTCCGGCCGCGAGGTCTGATAAGTATGAATCATAGTTATAATATTTTTTCATTTATTTCATATATTCCGTGCTCCAGATACTAGATTAGACTGAATATCCAACGAAATAAAACCATTTTGATCAAGATGACAGATTTATTTTCTGTAGTATCCATAGGATCCATTATAACAAGTCACACACTCATATTCCGTAAATACATAAAAAAAAATTCCACGATCGAACTACCAAACAAAAGTGGACTAAAAAAAAAACAGAGACCCACACTATTTCTATTCAACAGTTATTTAGGAGTTCTTGTGAATCAAATCTAATTCATTGAAATTCCGTCCAGTAAAATGGAAGAATTATAAATCTCCAAAATAATAGATAAAAATATCGCAAATAGAGCCATCGCAACACCCATCAAAGGAGTAGTTCCCCAACCAGGAGCTACTTTACCATATTCTGAATTCAATGGTTTCAATAAATCCCCTATAATAGTTCGTCTTGGACCCGATCTAGAACTATCCTCAACGGTTTGTGTAGCCATAAATCTTATTTTGTATTCATTGAGATCTGTTGACTTTGTATACCATTCCATTGTAAATAAATGATCTTATCATAGATCCATTGTGGTCTTGAAATTATATAAAAATGGAAACAGCAACTCTAGTTGCCATCTCTATATCTGGTTTACTTGTAAGTTTTACCGGGTATGCCTTATATACTGCTTTTGGGCAACCCTCCCAACAACTAAGAGATCCATTCGAGGAACACGGGGACTAGTTGAAGTAAAGTAAAGAGCCTCCCATCCCAATATTGGGAGGCTCTTTACTTTACTTCATACTTTACTTCCATTGAGATAATGAAAAATCATTTCATCTTTTTAGTTGGAACTTTAGGTGGTTCGCGAAAAAAGATAGCGAAAAAAATGATTCCTAGAGTTGAGACTAAGAGGAATGTATAAACCAATGCTTCCATAGATTTGATTTCGGTTTACAATTATAGCTTCCATACCTATTTATTGCGGAATTTTTTCCGGATAAAGACCAAGACAAGAGTCAAACAAACAAAAAGGCACCAATCCGAATCAAGATTTATCCGGTACCCTATCTATGTCAAACTATGTCAAATCACAAAAATAAAGGCAAAAAATAATGGAGCAATGTTATATCAGACTACTTGTCTTCTTGTAGTTGGATCTCCAAGTTTTTGGAATGCACCAAATTCTACTTGAGCATCCAAATCTGGATCAATACCAGCAAAAACATCTCTGAACAAGGTTCTAGCACCATGCCAAATGTGTCCGAAGAAGAAGAGCAAAGCAAACGAAGCATGCCCAAAAGTAAACCAACCCCTTGGACTACTACGAAAAACCCCATCGGATTTCAAAGTAGCACGATCTAATTCAAAAATTTCACCCAATTGAGCACGTCTAGCATATTTTTTCACAGTAGCAGGCTCACTATAAATGATTCCATTGAGTTCACCGCCATAGAATTCAACAGTTACACCGACTTGTTCAACACTATACTTCGATTCTGCCCTTCTAAAAGGAACATCAGCTCTAACAATTCCGTCTCCATCTACCAAAACAACCGGAAATGTTTCAAAAAAAGTGGGCATACGACGTACAAAAAGTTCACGCCCTTCTTTATCTTTAAAAATAGGGTGTCCTAACCACCCAACAGCTATTCCATCCCCGTTGTCCATGGAGCCCGCTCTGAATAATCCACCTTTTGCGGGATTATTGCCGATATAATCATAAAAAGCTAATTTTTCAGGAATTTTAGACCAAGCTTGGGATAAACTTTGATTTTCGGCTAGTCCAGCACCTATTCTGCGATATATTTCTTGCTGGAAGTATCCCTGATCCCATTGATAACGAGTAGGACCGAATAATTCAATTGGGGTAGTTGCTGAACCATACCACATAGTTCCAGCAACAACAAAAGCTGCAAAAAAGACAGCAGCAATACTACTGGAAAGGACGGTTTCAATATTTCCCATACGTAATCCTTTGTATAGACGTTGGGGCGGACGGACACTAAGATGGAACAGGCCCGCTAATATGCCCAATGTACCTGCTGCAATATGATGAGAGGCTATTCCTCCCGGAACAAAAGGATCAAACCCTTCCACACCCCACGCTGGATTAACAGATTGTACCCTTCCGGTTAATCCATAAGGATCGGACACCCATATTCCAGGACCATATAATCCTGTTACATGAAATGCACCAAAACTAAAGCAAGCCACCCCTGAAAGAAATAAATGAATTCCAAAAATCTTCGGTAAATCCAAAGAAGGTTTTCCTGTACGTTCATCACAAAATATTTCTAGATCCCAATACACCCAATGCCAAATAGCTGCCAAGAAGCATAAGCCAGAAAACACAATATGTGCTCCGGCCACACCTTCGTAACTCCAAATACCCGGGTTTGTTATAGTCCCTCCTGTGATACTCCAACCGCCCCATGAATTGGTTATTCCTAAACGAGTCATGAAGGGTATAACGAACATACCTTGTCTCCACATTGGATCAAGAACAGGATCAGAGGGATCAAAAACCGCTAATTCGTATAGAGCCATTGAACCGGCCCAACCAGCAACTAGAGCTGTATGCATTATATGAACAGAAAGCAAACGACCGGGATCATTCAATACAACGGTATGAACACGATACCAAGGCAAACCCATGGAAATACCCCTTTAGCAACGAAAAATAGACACTATGTAACTTTATTGCACTAAAAAAAAAACTAGTAGGCTATGGACCTCCCACTTTCAGGGGATTATCTCAGAGAAAGGATTACTATTTGGTCTATTCTTTTAATAATAATGGAAAAATTAGGTTTGTAGGAACAAAAAGAAACAGATCTATTCTATACTCGATAAGTACCAATACGCAATGGTGAGTGGGGGTTGATCCTATTTTCTATGAGTGAATGCATAGAGATTTGTTCATCATACAAAAAAAAAGAACTATTCAAAAGAATTTTCCTTCTGTCTTACTTTTTTATAAACTTATTCAATCTATATATAAAATATGAGAAAAAAAGAGAAAATCTGATAAACACAAATCTTATTTATTAAGACAATAAACCCGTGGTTACGCTTCCATATCAAAGTGAGCTATAGTACTTAATTATTTTTTTTTTTCTTTTATGCCTATTGGTGTTCCACAAGTACCTTTTCGAAGTCCTGGAGAGGAAGATGCATCTTGGGTTGACGTATAGTGCGACTTGTCAGATATATTGGGTCATATGGGATTTCCCCGTTCTCTCCCCCGATCGAGATATCCTCTCTTTCGCCCAAGAAAGATTGATTGAATTATCAAAAATTTGGAGCGTGAAGTGTAATTAGATCTATTTTTTTTTGAGGGGGTATACAGATTAATCTTATCAATTAGAATAATTTATGGTTTGCTTGGTTGGACCAAAAAAATGAAGTATCCAGGCTCCGTTTAGAAAAAACCCAATTTGGAATATAGCGATTCGATAATTACTACTTGTATCATATTTTAGTTATAAATAGCAGTGATCTAAAACTGTTAATCAATCGAGTCATATGATGAATACGTTGAAATATTTGGTAAAAAAAAAACATGAAAATAATGGAAAAAAAAGAAGTCGTAGCAAGAAGACATGGTATTTAGGCATTTGTCCTATATGTGCAAATCCAAATCAGGCGTATCTTTACTCGGAGTATAACATAAACCTAAAAGAATTGAAGTGAAGAAGCCCATTCAGAAACAAGAAAATTACATCGTAATTTCAATTGGATTTCGATGAAAGAATACATCAATGAAAAGTTAGGTCAATAAATTGAATGAATTCGTTTTTTTTTTTATTTATTTTCTATAGTATAGATTCTAGATAAAGGAGTCAAACGAATCTTTCTTGAAAAAAGGAAGGGAAGAAAAAACCCTGTCATTAGAAGTTAGACAGATCCCGCTAAACTAAAAAAGACTGAAATCTAAACATTGATTCTTTTTTTTTCTCCATTTTTGTTGAACCGTATGCATCAAAAGGTGCATGTACGGTTCTTAAGGTATAAATTTGATCCTAATCAACCGACTTTATCGAGAAAGATTACTTTTTTTAGGCCAAGAGGTTGATAGCGAGATCTCAAATCAACTTATTGGTCTTATGGTATATCTCAGTATCGAGGATAATACCAAAGATCTTTATTTATTTATAAACTCTCCCGGCGGATGGGTAATACCCGGAGTAGCTATTTATGATACTATGCAATTTGTGCGACCTGATGTACAGACAATATGCATGGGATTAGCCGCCTCAATGGGATCCTTTATTCTAGTCGGGGGAGAAATTACCAAACGTCTAGCATTCCCTCACGCTTGGCGCCACTGCTTTTTTTAGTTCAATTTGAGACAAAAAAGAAAACAAAACTATGCCTTCGCCATATAAAATAGGAATATTAAGTAATAATAGCATGGCACTTTGAATTCGATATGAAAACTTTTTTTATTGTTTTGTTTTTTCTAAATCCTTAAGATTATATATCGAAAGAGTAGTATGAAATAAAAGGCATTTCCTATCTTAATCTTAGTTGAGCTATCGGAGTCCTCCTCTTTCAGCGTCACAAACTTTTTTGTTTTCACAAAAGAAACTTTGGGATTGCTGAATAAAAGATGAAAAATAATAAAGCAACGGAGCCATCATAGTATTTTAAAATTACTCCAAAATAAAAGGAAGGGTGGTTATTGGAGCATTTACTCATCTGAATCTGATAGATCCTATATTTTCTATTCGTTCCATGGAAGGTAAAAATGAATTCCATTGTAGAGCCGTATGCAATGCACAAAAGATGCCTGTACGGTTGTTCAAGTTTCTCTTTTTTTATCGTTGACTCATCATGCGAGCTAGAGAAACCATTTATTAAATCATCAGGGTAATGATCCATCAACCTGCTAGTTCTTTTTATGAGGCACAAACGGGAGAATTTATCTTGGAAGCGGAAGAATTACTGAAGTTGCGGGAAACCATCACAAGGGTTTATGTACAAAGAACGGGCAAATCCTTATGGGTTGTATCCGAAGACATGGAAAGGGATGTTTTTATGTCAGCAACAGAAGCCCAAGCTCATGGAATTGTTGATCTTGTAGCCGTTGAATAAAAAATAGAAGGGATTTTATGCAAATCCGCACTTTGCGATTTTATCTTCTTACTGGGTTTAATAGAATATTTTCTATTAATTAATCTAGTACTATTACTCTAGAATCTAGAAGTAATTCATAATCATCCGGTTAGGATCGATCTAAACCAATTCATTATGTATATGATTCAACATGCCAACTATTAAACAACTTATTAGAAACACAAGACAGCCAATCAAAAATGTCACTAAATCGCCCGCCCTTCGGGGATGCCCTCAGCGTCGAGGAACATGTACTAGGGTGTATGTGCGACTCGTTCAGATCATAGACTGGTGGGACAAAAGAAAGGAAACCATTTTTCCAGTATCAGTGATCAATACCAGTGAATGAATAGGATAGAATAGAAGAACCACATTCACTATCGAAAAAGAAATAAAAAAAGATTTATCTTATCCTTATATTGTGTATCAAATTTATGGTTTCTATTGGTGCAAATCCAATCACTTCAATTTTAAATTGAAGATGAGAAAGAATTCTCCATTGGTAATAAATGCTTATCCATTACGCGGAGGAAATCCTATTTAACAGAAGGATTATATTATGCCCTTCTTTTGCAAAAACGGACTAAGAGGGTTAGCTACCCAGTTAATCTTCATAATTAAATACCGTTACTGTATAGGTATATCTCATTGTGAAAGAACGATAATTCATGGGTAGAGCCAAAAAGCGTGAACTGTACAAGTTAACAATAGCATTGATTAAATGAAAGAACGAGCTCCGGTGTATAGAGAGGACCTCACCGTTTAAGAACTAACCATAGAAACGATGGAACCCACTATTTCTTTATTCATTTCTATTTTTTTTTTATTTCCTTTTACTATGTTTTTTTTGATACTTAGTATCAATATCAATAGAATTTCTTATTATGAGATGAAATGCCTCGGAAAAGAAGAAAAAAAATAGTGGTCGGGAAGGTTATAGTAGCAAAAGCCATTGGAATTTTTTTTTTATACATTGGAAAAATCCGTTTTGTTATTAATAGACTAGGAAAGGAATAACTGAAAGAAAAGAAATCAATTAGTTATTCATCAAAGTTTCATTTATTCAATGACCAGAATTAAACGAGGATATATAACTCGGAGACGTAGAACAAAAATTCGTTTATTTGCATCAAGTTTTCGAGGGGCTCATTCAAGACTTACTCGAACTATTACTCAACAGAAAATAAGAGCTTTGATTTCATCTTATCGGGATAGAGGTCGGAAAAAAAGGTATTTTCGCCATTTATGGATCGCTCGAATAAATGCAGTAGTTCGAGATAGTAAAGTATACTATACTTATAGTGGATTAATACACAATCTGTACAAGAGGAAGTTGCTTCTTAATCGTAAAATACTGTCACAAATCGCTCTATTGAATAGGAATTGTCTTTATATGATTTGCGATGAGATTCGAAAATAAATAAGAAGATTGGAAAGAATCCATGGGAATAGTTTAAATGGAATTCCCTGGAGAATGAACTCCGAGAAGGTAGAGTAAAAATTTTTATGATAAAATTGTCAAAATGAACAAACATGCTCAATAAAAAAAAGATTGATTCTTCTTCCCCCATTCTTTTTTTTATTCTTACGACACGAAAATAAAATCTAGGTTCTCTAATTTTTCGAACAAAGCATCAATCCGACTTTGCTAGTTTGGATTGTAATTTTTATTCAATTGAAGAGTAAGGGTAAGCTTATTTATTTCTGGTTCTAAGACCAATAGTTCTAGCGATTGACTCGCTTCTTTCAAATTGTTTTTCATTATTAAGAAAAGGTAACAAAGATAAAATACGAGCTTGTTTTATAGCAATAGTAATTAATCGTTGCTGTTTTAAGGTCAATCTATTTACTCGTCTAGATAATATTTTTCCTTGTTCACTAATAAATCGACTAATTAAACTCATGTTTCTATAATCAATTCGATCCCCCGATTGAATCGGGGGCAAACGCCTACGAAAAGATCGTTTGGATTTAAGAAGGAGTCGCTTGGATTTATCCATGGTTTCTTTATTCCTTATCCCGAAAATCCTATTTCAATCGGATCAAAAAGAAAAACCGATTTAGAATTAAGAAATAGGATTTCTTTTTTTGTTAAATAGAAAATACATTTTCTATATGTAATTTTTCATCTTCCTTGGAATGGAAGGGTTACACACAGACGGATTTATTTCTTTATCTCCCCATGAATCGTATGTTTGTAACAACAGGGACAGAATTTTCTCAATTCCAATCGACTAGGTGTATTGTGTCGATTCTTTTGAGTAATATATCTGGAAATCCCTATTGATTCTTTATTAGCACTATTTCGAAGACAACTAGTACATTCCAAAATAACCGTTACTCGGGCATCTTTACCCTTAGCCATGAACCTCCTTTGTATTTTTGATTCACGCAACTATTCCATTTTCAGATCCAAAACAAAAGGAAGAAAAGAAAAAAGGAACGAAAAAAGTAGAAGTTGCTAAAATTATGAAAGATTTCGTTGCAATCACATTCACATTATAGTAATAAATAGTAATAATAAGTAATACAAGGATTTCCAAATTTAGAATAGCAATACAGTACTTCATTTTTCATTTAAGTATCTTGTATTCTATTTTTGTGCTAGCCATCAAATTTTAATTTATGTTATCACTCGTTTATTAATTTAATTGGAACCTAGGCCCAAGTCTGAGTTTGACTGAGGTTGAATCCATTTTTATTCTTTCTCTTTTCTAATTTCTAACTTATTCTAATAACAAAAAAAGATAAGGGGAGAGGATTAGTCACAGATATTTTATTGTAACTCTAATCTTCTTCACCCCTTCCCAGGTTAACAACTAGAATGGGTTAATCACTAGAATGAAAAAAAGGGGAATATCAACGCATCTGGGAATAAACGATTGATCTCTATCAATAGACCCGCTAAAGACCCGAACCAGAGAGTACTTACTACCGGTGCCACGGAGAGATATGTTTTTAGATCTCTCATTTTAAAACCTCCTTCCTTATTCTTTATAGTAATTTTTACTACATAATGGTAATACATATATGATCAGATGTATATATAGTTAATACCCGCTTGTATTGTGCACGAATTCCCTAATTCAAATGGAAATGTACAGCAATTCGGTAGATATTGCTTTTTTTTTTTAGAATATGTCCCTTTCCGCCTCAACATTACCTAAAAATATTTCTTTTTTTTACGGCGGGTTTCGTAGTTATTTCATGCATCTATCATTTTTATTATTATTATATGGTATGTATGTTATATGATATGAAACAAAAAAGAAGAAATGGCAATCTAATTTGTGTATATCAAATTAGGAAATAAATAAAAATGAAATGTTGGAAAACAAGACAGGGATTCTCTACAATGACACTGTAGCCCAATTGAAAGGGATGTAGCGCAGCTTGGTAGCGCGTTTGTTTTGGGTACAAAATGTCACGGGTTCAAATCCTGTCATCCCTACCTATTACTTATTCTTCTGAACAGTAAAAAGGAATCAATTGAGATCGATTACAATTGAACATACATAATTAATCTTTTCTTTCATTTTATCATATTCTATATAATAGTATATGCATGCAAGATAGATTAGGATTACTTTTATTTTATTGAAAATAATGCGCTCTTAGTTCAGTTCGGTAGAACGTGGGTCTCCAAAACCCGATGTCGTAGGTTCAAATCCTACAGAGCGTGATTGCATTCTTCTTATTGGTAGTTCAAAATTGTACTGAAATAATTGAACAGCAATCTAAATTTGACCCCCTATGGATTCAAACAAGTAAAGTAGGAGGTCAAGCAAAAAAATAGATCTTAATTAATCAAAGGTCCAACTGGTCACCACGTCTGTATTGTAAATATGCAGTTACAAATAATCCAGCTAAAGTAATAGGAATTAGACCTAATACGATTCCAAATAGAAAAACTTCAATCATTTCAATTTATTTGCACGAGAAGAAAAGGAGAGGTAATATCGATCCTTAAATATTAATATGTATTGTCCATGAATCTAAATGATCAATAATTGGAAATTGACAAGATAACTAACTCTAGAATATATAAAATATATGGAATACAATACTACACAAATCTTTCTTTTTATGAATTGTGCAGTCAATTAATTTCAAATAAGTCGTATCTTGCTCAGACCGATAA